TAAAAATATAATTTAATTCATAAAACCAATAAATTTTAATCATTAATGAATACTTGGTTCTAATAAGCTAAAATATTTTATGTTTTTTTAAAATATGATTAGGAAATTAGGTTAAAATGGCGTTAAGTAGTTTGGAAAATCAAACGTATACTGTGCTTGAAAAGGTGTAGTGTTGTTTGGTTTTAACTGATAATTAACTAGTCTAGTTGAATCTCGTTTTAGGGGTTTGGCGAGGAAAAAAATTTGATTAGACAAGGAAATTATTAGTAGGGGGGTAGGGGGGTTTGCCATAAAAAAAAGTATTTTATTTTTAGTTAAAATTTTAATTTATAAGGTAAATTTAGTATTGAATTTTATTTAATAGTTGTAGAGATTTTTATAATATTTTTTAAAAAAAAACGCGATAAATATGGAACGCGAAGCTTTTAGTGAAAAAAAACCATGTCGAAAAATTAAGTTAAAATTTTCAAAAAATGGCCAAAAAGTGGCCAAAAAAGTGAGGTATTTTACAGGGCCGTGGTGAGGGTGTAAAAAAATATGTCTACCAAGCATTAACGAATAACACCATATAGAGAGCTTGCGCGAAGACCATCGCACTGTGACTACAGGCTAGAAACCGGATTACTGTGTGCACTGGAGATGCGACCTGAAGGGAAAAATAAAAAAAAAATACCAGCTGCCAGGAAAACCAGTTATGCTATGAGCAAGGGTACGAGGGTAACTAACCCATTAACCAGAGGCCTTGGAAAAGGTGAGAAAGTGGTGATGGAGAGTAGAATGGTCCTGACCTAACAACCAGAGGCCTTGGAAAAAGTGAGAAAGTGGTGCAACCTCAAGTTATGGACGTGATACTAGGGAGGGGGGCGTAACCTACAAGGGTTGATGATTCTCACGTGAGAAGCCAGATCAATAAATAACCGGGTATAAAATACACTTCCGTGTTGACGAGAGATATTTCAGGTAATGTCTGAATGTAAGATTATGGAGGGTAGTGATCTATGGATATCCATGAGGTTATACTAAAATGCACGAACTAGAAATAACGTTCTAAAGTCAGATTATAAGTGAATTAATCCTAAATAATACTCGTATGGTAGTTAATTTATGCACGATTAGATAATATGTATTATGTAAAATATGTAGGATATAGCATTATAAGGATATTCATGGGGTAAATATATTAATGCATGTTATACATATATCTTTTATGTATGATTTATAGGATAATATATATATTTATTTTTCATATGGATATACGGTTAATGTACTATATACATAATAGTAAATAGTACATCACCCCCATATTTTTTGTGCGAACGAATGTGGGGAAAAGGGGTTGAAAATTAGGGTGAAGTGGTCGGGGAAGATAGCATAAAGCCATTTCAGGTGGCCGGTGGCAGGTGGGAGGGGGTATAATAAGTCATTTTAGGYGGCAGATGGGAGARGGYATAAAAGCCACCGGAGGTGGCAGATGGGAGARGGYATAAAAGCCACCGGAGGTGGCAGATGGGAGARGGYATAAAAGCCACCGGAGGTGGCAGATGGGAGARGGYATAAAAGCCACCGGAGGTGGCAGATGGGAGARGGYATAAAAGCCACCGGAGGTGGCAGRTGGCACAAAAGATAGTTTAATGAAAATACTAGTTTTGGGTATTAGTGATAAGGATTTGAATTCTTTTCTTTTGATGTTCTGAGAGGTATTATCTCATTTCTGGTTTACAAGACCAGTGCTTTAATGGTTAAGCTATCAGAGCAGCTATCATTTTAGGAGTTTATTTTCTAGCATGGCAGTTAATGGTAAAAGAATTAGGAAAATAATGAAGTAAAGTATTGAAGCTAGTTGGCCAATAATAATGAATGGATGTTCAACTGGTTGGCCCCCGATTCATGTTAAAATGAGAATGTCTGAAATTAGTAGTCAGAAGAGGATTTGGGATAAGGGTCGGTATGAGAGTGTGCGCTGTTTAGATGAATGAAGTATTGGAAAAAGGAATAGGATAAAAATTGAAAATAGGAGGGCTAGAACACCACCTAGTTTATTAGGGATGGAGCGAAGGATAGCATAAGCAAAAAGAAAATACCACTCTGGCTTAATGTGAGGTGGGGTTATTAGTGGATTTGCGGGTGAGAAGTTTTCTGGGTCGCCGAGGAGGTTTGGTGAAAATAGTGCTAGATAGAGAAGGCAGAATAATATGATTAAGGCACCAAATATGTCTTTGTAGGAGAAGTAGGGATGGAATGGGATTTTATCTGAGTTTGAGTTAAGACCAGTTGGGTTGTTAGAGCCTGTTTCATGAAGGAATAGGAGATGGAGTATAGAGGTTCCTATAATAGCAAATGGGAGTAAGAAGTGGATAGTAAAAAATCGAGTTAGAGTTGCGTTATCAACTGCAAATCCACCTCAAATTCATTCGACTAAGGTGTTCCCAATATAAGGTACTGCTGATAAGAGATTAGTAATAACAGTAGCCCCTCAAAATGATATTTGTCCTCATGGTAAAACATAGCCTATAAAGGCTGTAGCTATTACTAATAGAAGTAGAATTACTCCGATGTTTCAGGTTTCATGATATATGTAAGAGCCATAGTATAAACCCCGTCCAATATGGGCATAGATACATATGAAGAATAATGATGCTCCGTTAGCGTGTAGATTACGGATAAGTCAGCCATGTTGGACGTCTCGATGGATGTGGGCAATAGATGAGAATGCGGAAGAGATTTCTGCAGTATAGTGTATGGCTAGGAATAGGCCTGTGAGGATTTGGATAATAAGGCATAAGCCAAGGAGTGAGCCAAAATTTCATCAAGCAGAAATGTTTGGTGGCGTTGGGAGGTCAATAAATGAGTTGTTAATAATTTTTAGGATAGGATGTTGTTTTCGTATGTTGGATGTCATTAGTTTTAGTAGTTGAATAACAACGGTGATGTTTCAAGTTGCAGGTTTTGGTGAGAATCCAGATTAAAATAATGATATATTTGGTTGAGTTTTTTTTAGTTTGTTTAGTTATTGTGATGGCGGGGGTTGCGTCTAACCCTTCAACTTATTTTGGGGCAGGAAGTTTGGTTATCGGGGCTAGTTTGGGGTGTGGATTTTTAGTTTTAATAGGGTATTCGTTTGTGTCAATTGTATTATTATTGGTATACTTGGGTGGTATGTTGGTTGTTTTTGCTTATTCTGTAGCTTTAGCGTCTGATCCATTTCCGGAGTCATGGGGTAATTGGTATGTTGGAATTAATTTTGGTGGATATCTTTTGTTGGTTATATTTTTAGTGGTTGTGGTTGATGAAAAATTAGTTCATTTAGGAGTAAGTGGTGCAGACTCATTAGGGTTGTCCGTTGTTCGTGTAGATTTAAGTGGTGTGTCATTATTGTATAATTTAGGTGTAGGTGGATTATTATTTTGTGGTTGGGGGCTGCTATTGACGTTGTTTGTTGTGTTGGAGTTGACGCGGGGGATAGTGCGAGGAAGTCTTCGTGTAGTTAGGTTCATAGTACAACAATAAAACAAATAGAAGTAATTATGAAGATTGATAGGTAAAATTTTATTAAACCTTTTTGTGCTAGAGTAAGGGCTTTAATATTAGAGCGATTTAATGACAATAATCCTTTGGGTCCAGATTTTTCTAGTCAGAGGAGGTCATTAATGTGAAGGGCCATGTTTTGGCCTGTTGATAATGGGATTGATGGGGTAAGTCGGTGTATAGTATGATTAAAATAGCCAAGTTGGTTGGAGAATCCGTGGTATTTTGGTCGTTTTGTTGACATTAATCAGGTAGTTTTTTTTGCAATTTGTAGGGCAAAGAGAGCGCCTAGAATGGCAATAATAATGGCGGATATTTTTATGGTGGTAGGTATGGTGGTTGTACTTGGTTTAGTTGGTAATAAAGTAGATATAAGAATTAAACCTGTTAGAAGGCTGCCAATGGCAAGGCGAATTAATGGGTTAGTGAGGGTTGTATTGTTTTCATTTGTAGAGGTGATTATTGTGCGTGGTGTATTAAGTTGCACATAAAATGTTATTCGTATACTGTAGGTGGCGGTAAGTATTGTAGCAAATAGTGTAGTAATTAGGGCTCAGGCGTTTAAATGGGAGTTGTTTATAGTTTCAATAATTGTGTCTTTAGAATAGAAGCCTGAAAGAAATGGGGTTCCTGTAAGAGCAAGGTTGCCAATGGTTATACAGGTGGCTGTGGTTGGTAGAAGTTTTTGTACGCCGCCCATTTTTCGGATGTCTTGTTCGTTGTTAAGGTTGTGAATAATTGCACCTGAGCATAAAAATAATATAGCCTTAAAGAAAGCATGGGTGGAAATATGGAAGAAGGCTAATTGGGGTTGGTTAAGGCCAATTGTTACTATTATAAGGCCAAGCTGACTCGAGGTTGAGAATGCAATGATTTTTTTAATATCATTCTGTGTTAGAGCACAGAGGGCAGTAAATAGTGTAGTAAGAGCACCCAGGCAAAGGCAGATGGTTAGGGCTGTTTTATTGTTTTCTAAGATAGGGTGTAGGCGGATTAATAGGAATACRCCGGCAACAACTATAGTGCTGGAGTGAAGTAGGGCTGAGACTGGTGTAGGGCCTTCTATGGCTGCTGGAAGTCATGGGTGGAGACCAAATTGGGCGGATTTACCAGCGGAGGCGAGGATTAGGCCTAATAGGGGTAGGAGTGGTGATGTTTTTGTTTGAATAGTTATTTCTTGGATATTTCAGGTTATGAGATGTATTGCAAGTCAGGCTAATGCTAGTATAAAGCCAATGTCTCCTACACGGTTAAAAATAATAGCTTGTAGGGCTGCTGTGTTAGCATCAGGGCGAGCAAATCATCAGCCAATTAATATGAAGGATATAATTCCTACACCTTCCCATCCTACAAACAATTGAAATATGTTGTTGGCTGTAACTAATATTAGTATTGCTAGTAGGAAAATTAGAAGATATTTAAAGAAACGGTTTATGTTTGGGTCTGGGGATATGTATCAATTGGCAAATTCAAGGATAGATCATGTAACGAAAAGGCTGATTGGGATAAATGTAAGTGAATATATATCTAGTACGAGACTAATATTAATGTCCATATTGGCAGCGTTAGTTCATGTGAAGTTGGTTGTTGAAGCTTCTATTCCTGTGTACATATAAATGGTTAGTGGAATTAAGCTGACTTTGAATGCTAGTTGTACAGCGGTTTTTGTGTATGATATACTTCATCCTACTATTAGGGGGATAGGGCTTATAGTTGTTAGGATTGGGTGGATTAAAATGAATAGGACTGTTAGCATGGAGGAATACAAGAGAAGATCGTGCATAGTTACTTATACTTGGAGTTGCACCAAGATTTTTGGTACCTAAAACCAATGGATTACTACTTTCCTATAGAAGTAAGAGGTCTGAAGATTTTATTTTCAGTAGTCAGAGTTAGCAGGTCTAAGTGTTTAAACACCTCTTGGTAAATAAGAAGATATTAGCTTCTATTTTTAGATTCACAATCTAGGGTTTTAATAAACTATATTTACAGGTAAACAGGCCAGAAATTAATGTAGGTTTTAAAATAAGAAGTCCGAGGGGTAAAAGATGGAGAATAAGGATAAGATGTTCTCGAGTGTGTGAAGGGGAAAAAAGACGAAATTGAGTTGATATAATTCCTCGTTGGGTTATTAAGAATATATATAGAGAGTATGAGGCAGTGATTAAAGTTCCCACTCCAGTTAAAATAATGGTAGGGGGAGATCAGTTGAATAGGGTTGAAATAATAAGTAGTTCTCCAATTAAGTTAATTGATGGGGGTATTGCTATATTAGTTAAATTAACTAGTAATCATCATGTAGATATTAATGGGAAGACAATTTGTAGCCCTCGGACCAGTAGAAGGGTTCGGGTGAAAGTGCGTTCATAGTTTGTGTTTGCTAGGGTGAAAAGAGCTGAAGATGTAAGACCGTGTGCAATTATTAGAGTTATGGCACCTGATAGCCCTCATGGTGTTTGTGTAATAATAGCTGCGGTTACCAGGCCTATGTGGCTTACAGATGAATAGGCAATTAGGGCCTTTAGGTCTGTTTGTCGGAGACAAATAGAGCTGGTTATTAGGATGCCCCATATAGCTAGAACTAGGATTGGAAATATTAGGGTTGGTGGGTGTGGATTTAAAATTGGTGAAATGCGAATTAAACCGTAGCCTCCTAGTTTTAGTAAAATTGCAGCTAGGACTATTGAGCCCGCGATTGGTGCTTCTACGTGGGCTTTAGGAAGTCAAAGGTGAAGACCATATAAAGGAAGTTTAACTAAAAAAGCTAATAAGCATGCGAGTCATAGAGCGGAGTTAGAGCTAGTAGGGGCTAGTTCAGGTTGGGAAAGAAAGAAAAGCTCTATAGAGGTATGCTGATATGTGCTATAAAGATGTAGGAGGGCGATAAGTAGAGGGAGAGAGCTTGTTAGTGTATAAAATAAGAAGTAAAGGCCAGCATTTAAGCGTTCAATTTGATTACCTCATCGTGTAATGATTACTAGGGTGGGGATTAACGTAGTTTCAAATAAAATGTAAAATAATATAAAATCAGAGGCAGCAAATGTTGTAATTAGGGTTGTTTGTAAAATTATTAAAATTATTAGAAAAGTTCGTTTGCGATAAAGGGGCTCAGTTTTTAAGTGGTTTTGACTAGCTAAGATTATGAGGGGCAGTAATCAGCAGGAGAGAATTAAAAGTGGGGTAGAGGTAGGATTAGTTGAAAAATAGGTAGTTGCGTTGTAAATTGTTAGAATTATAGAGTGGTTGAAGAATATAAGACTTAATAGAGCTAAGAGGAGGGAATAAGTTAGTAAGGTTGAAAAGAGAATGTAGGGTTTTAGAAGTAAGGAGGATGGAATTAAAAGGGCTGTTGGAATAATAATTTTTAACATTTTAGTAAATTTAAGGTTTTTATATGATCAGTCCCATGGGTTCGTGAGGTGGCGACAAGGAGTGCGAGGCCGGTACCGGCTTCGCAAGCTGATATAGCTAATAGGAGAATAGGTATGGTGGCAGAGGTTGGAGTATTAGTAGTTGAGGAAATAGTAGATAGTGTTAGATAAGTAATTAATATCATGCTTTCCATACAAATTAAGATAGATATAAAATGGGTTCGATGTAGGGACAGTCCTAATAGATTTAGTAGGAATGAGGTAGTTAGAAAAAAGAGAATTGTTGACATGTTAAGGGTTCTGGTGAGAATCAGAAGTTATTAAGTCGAAATTAATTGTTTTTGTTAAACTAACCCTCAATTCAGCTCAGTCTAATCCGCCTTGTATTCATTCATAAATTAGGCCAACTACTAAGAGAATAATAATTGTGGATGTTCAGAGAATTGTTGTTAATGGATTGAAATGGTTGATGGCTCAGGGGGTTGGGAGCAGTAGGGCAATTTCTAGGTCAAATAAAAGGAATAAAATTGCTACTAAGAAAAACCGGATAGAAAATGGGAGTCGTGCGGAACCCAATGGGTCAAATCCGCATTCATATGGGGAAAGTTTTTCTATATCTGGTAATATTTGTGGAAGTCAAAAGCTAATTAAAATTAGGGTGGTTGATACAATTGAAGTAATAATAAATATTGTTATTATGTTCATTACTTTTTCTCAGGTACATCTGAGATTGGATGAGTGGAAGTCATCTATAATTATTATATTAAAAAAGCATGAGCCTCATCAGTAGATTGAGACATATAAAAATAGTCAGACTACATCAACAAAGTGTCAATATCAGGCTGCTGCTTCAAAGCCAAAATGGTGATTAGTAGTGAAGTGAAAATATATTTGTCGAATTAAACAGGTTATTAGGAAGGTTGATCCAATAATAACATGTAGACCGTGGAATCCGGTTGCTACAAAAAAAGTAGCCCCATAAACACTGTCYGAAATAGTAAAGGATGTTTCATAATATTCGGTAGCTTGAAGGACTGTAAAGTAGAGTCCGAGGAGGATTGTTAGGACTAGTGCTTGGATGCTATCTTTTCGTTTACCTATTATAAGGGCATGATGGGCCCATGTTACTGTAACGCCAGAGGCTAAAAGAACGGCAGTATTTAGTAGAGGCACTTCAAAGGCGTTTAAGGGGGTAATTCCGCTTGGAGGTCAATGACCTCCAAGCTCAGGGGTTGGGGCTAAGCTTGAGTGATAAAAGGCTCAGAAAAAGCCTAGGAAAAAGAATACTTCTGAGGTAATAAAGAGGATTATACCATATCGCAAGCCCTTTTGGACTGATAATGTATGGTGACCTTGATAAGTTCCCTCACGAATAATATCTCGTCATCATTGCTGTATAGTCAGGATTAGGATAATTAAGCCTAATATGATTAGGCTTGAGGTGTTAAAGTGAAATCAGGCTGCTAGGCCTGATGTTATTAGTAAAGCTGCAATAGCTCCTGTAAGAGGTCAAGGGCTTGGGTCTACTATGTGGAATGGATGTGCTTGGTGGATCATTAAATATTTTCTTGTAAGTAAAGGGTTAATAGTAGAACAAATACGTATGCTTGAATTAATGCAACGGCTATTTCTAGGCCTGTAAGTAGTATAAGTGTAATAAGTGCTATTATTGCAGTAGTTGTTATTGAACTTATGATTGTGAGTACTGCAGTAGAAATTAATTGTATAAGTAAGTGACCTGCCGTGAGGTTGGCTGTTAGTCGAACTCCTAATGCAATTGGGCGAATAAGTAGACTAACTGTTTCGATTAATACTAGTATAGGGATTAGTGGGGTTGGTGTACCTTCTGGAAGAAGGTGACCTAGTGATGATGTAGGTTGGTTACGAAGTCCTACTAAAATAGTTATTAATCAGGCGGGAATAGCAAAAGCTATATTTATTGATAGTTGGGTGGTTGGGGTGAAGGTATAGGGCAGTAGGCCTAGAGTATTTAGTAAGATGAGCATTAGGAAGAGTGTTAAAAATATACTGGCTCATTTATGTCCAATGGTATTAATAGGTTCTAACAGTTGCTTTGTGGTTTTGTTTAAAAGTCAGGATTGGATAGTTATATGTCGATTTTTTAGGAAGCGGTTGGTAGTAAGACATATTAGAACAGGAAAAAGTAAAGCTGGAATAACTAATGGGGTTCCAAGGATGTACGGGATGTCGAATTGATCAAAAAAGTTTATAGCCACGGTCAAGTTCAGTATATGTTATGGGGTTTTTGGTTATATTGAGAAGTTAAGGTAGTATTAAGGTTTAAAAGGATTTTAGTAAGAAGTAGAATAAAGGTGGTTCAGGTTAATAAAAAAATTAGTAATCATGGGGTTAGGTTAAGTTGAGGCATATCACTAAGGGGTAAGTTACCCCTCTTTAGCTTAAAAGGCTAATGCTGAAGGTAGCTTCTTAGTGATGAAGAAATAATTGTATTAGATCATGTTTCAAAGTGTTTTAATGGTGTTGATTCTACTACAATTGGTATAAAGCTATGATTTGATCCACAAATCTCTGAGCATTGACCATAAAATAAGCCGGGGTGGGATGTAATTAGTGTGGTTTGATTTAGTCGTCCAGGTACAGCATCTGTTTTAATGCCAAGTGCAGGGATTGCTCAAGAATGTAGTACATCTTCTGCTGAAATTAAGATTCGGATTGGGGATTCTATTGGGATTACGGTTCGATGGTCTACTTCTAGCAAGCGGAAGCTTCCTGGGGTTAAATCTTGTGTTGGGATTATGTATGAGTCAAATATTAAGTTTTCATAATCTGTATATTCATAGCTTCAGTATCATTGATGTCCAATAGCTTTAATGGTTAGGTGTGGGTTGTTAACTTCATCTATCAAGTAAAGAATACGAAGTGAGGGTAGTGCAATTAGAATTAAAATAATCGCTGGAAGGATGGTTCAAACTATCTCCACTCCTTGGGCATCTATATTGTTGGTAAATGTGAGTTTTGTTGATAATATTAAGCTAATAATGTATAATACTAGAGCACTAATTAAGAAGACAACTATTAGTGCGTGATCATGGAAGTGAAGAAGTTCTTCTATGATAGGGGAGGCTGCGTTCTGAAAACCAAGTTGTGCTGGGTGTGCCACTGAGGCTCATAGGCTATGAGGCCTATAATTTAGTGCTGACAGAACTATGTAATTTATTTACTAGGGCCCCATAAGGGGAGAAACACATAGGAAGTGTAATTGGTTTGAAACCAGTAGGAGGGGGTTCGAGTCCTTCCTCCCTTGGGGTTCGTACATATGTTAGTTCTTCATATGTGTGGTATGGTGGTGGGCAGCCGTGTAGTCATTCAAGATTTGTGTTTATTAAATCTGGGGTTAAAATTTCACGTTTAGCTGTTAAGGCTTCTCAGATGATAAATATTATTATAATTACAGCTGTTAGTGAAATTAAGGAGCCAATTGATGAGATGGCGTTTCATAGTGAATAGGCGTCTGGGTAATCTGAGTAGCGTCGGGGTATACCTGCTAGACCTAAGAAATGTTGTGGGAAGAATGTTATGTTAACCCCAGTAAATATAACGCCGAACTGAATTTTAGTTCATGAAGGGTGTAAGGTGAATCCTGTAAATAGTGGAAATCAGTGTACAAAGCCTCCCATAATTGCAAATACAGCCCCTATTGATAAAACATAGTGAAAATGTGCGACTACATAATAAGTATCGTGGAGAATAATGTCTAGGGAGGAGTTGGCGAGGATAATACCCGTTAGACCTCCAACTGTAAACAAGAAAATAAATCCAAGTGCCCAAAGTATGGCAGCATCCCATTTAATAGTTCCGCCGTGAAGGGTTGCAAGTCAGCTAAAGACTTTTACACCTGTTGGGATGGCAATGATTATTGTAGCAGATGTAAAATAGGCTCGAGTGTCTACATCTATTCCGACTGTAAATATATGGTGAGCTCAGACAATGAAACCAAGAAAACCAATAGATATTATTGCTCAAACTATTCCCATGTACCCAAAAGGTTCTTTTTTTCCTGCGTAATATGTGACAATGTGGGAGATTATACCAAAGCCAGGTAGAATTAAGATATATACTTCTGGGTGTCCAAAAAATCAAAAAAGGTGTTGATAAAGAATAGGGTCTCCTCCGCCTGAAGGATCAAAAAATGAAGTGTTTAGGTTTCGATCTGTTAAAAGTATAGTAATACCTGCAGCTAGTACAGGTAGGGATAGTAGAAGAAGAACTGCTGTGATTAGGACGGATCATACAAACAAAGGGGTTTGATATTGTGATATATTTGGGGGTTTTATATTAATGCACGTGGTAATAAAATTAATTGCCCCAAGAATAGATGAGACTCCAGCCAAATGGAGCGAGAAGATCGTTAAGTCTACTGATGCCCCTGCGTGGGCTAGGTTGCCAGCTAATGGTGGGTAAACAGTTCAGCCCGTACCTGCTCCTGCTTCAATAGCAGAGGATGAGAGAAGTAGAAGTAAAGAGGGGGGTAGAAGTCAAAAGCTTATATTATTTATTCGTGGAAATGCTATGTCAGGGGCCCCAATTATTAATGGGACTAATCAGTTTCCAAAACCCCCAATTATTACGGGTATTACTAGGAAGAAAATTATAATGAAGGCATGAGCTGTAACGATTACATTGTAAATCTGGTCGTCTCCAAGTAAGGTCCCTGGTTGGCTTAATTCTGTTCGAATTAAAAGGCTTAGGGCTGTTCCGACTATGCCAGCTCAGGCACCAAAGAGTAAGTACAAGGTGCCAATGTCTTTGTGGTTGGTTGAAAAGAATCAACGGATTAAGGACACAGGTAGGATGGCTGAATATTTAGGCGTGGGGCTGTAAACCTCAACATGGGGATGTTCCCCTCTTGCCAAGAGCCTTGAGTTAACCAAAATGCAAATTTGGAGAAGCACCATAAAAGGTGCCGGGGCTTCCCCCGTTTTTTTTCTAACGGGGGAAGGAAGATGGAAGCCCGCTGGGTTGGGTTTTTAGCTGTTAACTAAAGTTTTACAGGATCAAGGCCTGTCCATCTAGATAGGCTTTAGCTTAATGAAAGTGTCTGGGTTGCATTCAGAAGATGTATATTAGAGTTATACAGGTCTTAATCAGAAGCTAGGGTTTAAAAGCCCTGTTTGAGGCTTTGAAGGCCTCCGGTTTAAAAAATGTAACCTAAGTTTCTAGGTGAAAATAAGTGGTGTGAGGGGTATTGTAAACAATAATATGGTAAGTATGGGTGAGGGGTTGGGTGAGTTTAATTTAAATCGTCATTTTATTGTGGAGTTTATTGTGTTTGGGGAGATGGTTAATGTTGTAATGTATGTCAGTCGAATGTAAAATATTAGACTAAGGAGAGAAGAGATGGCTAGGGTGACTGCTAGCATAATAAGATGGTTGTTTGTTAATTCCTTTAGGATTATTCATTTTGGTATAAACCCAATTAGTGGTGGGAGACCGCCTAGTGATATTAAAATAATTATTGTAGTAGTAGTAAGTGTTGGGGAAATTGTTCATATTTGTCCTAAGTCTTTTTGTGTTTTTATTGTGGAAGAAATTAGGATTATAAATATAGAGGTGGTTATAATAATATAGATTATGAGCGTTAGAAGTATTAGTTTTTGTGATAGATGAAGGATAATAATTATTCAGCCAAGATGTGCAATTGATGAGAAGGCTATAATTTTTCGGATTTGGATTTGGTTTAGTCCAGATCAACCCCCAATTAAGGTAGAAGAAATAGCTAGTAGGAATAAAATAGTTGTTGGGAGGTGGTTAGCAGTGAGGTAAAGTAGTGACATGGGGGGTAGTTTTTGTCATGTGGCAATGATTATAGCGGATGATATGGTGATGCCTTGTATTACTTCTGGTAGTCAGAAATGTAAAGGGGCTATGCCTAGTTTTATGGTAAGTGCAATGGTTATTATAATATTGGCGGGGGGGGTAGTTAGTTGGGTAATATCTCAAATTCCAGTATGTCAAGCATTAAATGTGCTTGAGAACATGATAATTGATGAGGCGGTTGCTTGAATAATAAAGTATTTTGTTGCTGCTTCAGTGGCTCGTGGGTGATGTTGTTTAGCTAGAATAGGGATAATGGCTAGGGTGTTAAGTTCGAGTCCAATTCATGCGAAGAGTCAATGATAGCTGATGGATGTAATAATAATTCCTAGGGCTAGATTGGATAATATTAAAGATGAAATTAGGGGGTTCATTAGTAAAGGAGGGATTAGACCAACATTTTTGGGGTATGGGCCCAAGAGCTTTATTAGCTGACTTTACTAGTAAGTAGTATAAGGGTATTACGGAGAGTTTTGGGGTCTCAAATGCGGGTTCAAATCCTGTTTTACTAGAGGAGGTGAGGGGCTACTACTCCCTATGGTTTACTCTATCAAAGTAACCCTTAAATTTCAGGCACACGTCCGGAAACACAATTAAGTGGGGGGTAGGCTTGCTATGAAAACAGGAAAGGAGATATATCACATATATAATGCTAAAGTTATAGGTAAGAATTGTTTTCATAGTAGGTGTATAAGTTGATCATAACGAAATCGTGGGTAGGAGGCTCGAATTCATAAGAACATAAGGGTCAATAAAGTGGTTTTTATTAGTAGGTTAATTGAAAATAATTCTGTTTGTATAGTCAGGGTTGGGCTAAAGAATAAGATGCATGAGAGTGTGTTTATTATTATGATATTTATGTATTCAGCTAGGAAAAATAATGCAAATGGACCTGCGGCGTATTCAACGTTAAAGCCTGAGACGAGTTCCGATTCACCTTCGGTTAAGTCAAATGGTGCGCGATTTGTTTCTGCTAGTGTGGATACAAATCACATTATTGCTAGGGGTCAGGTTGGTAAAAATAGTCAAATTTGTTCTTGTGTAATAATAAGGGCTTTTATAGTAAAGGTGCCAGCTAATATAATAATGGAAAGTAAAATGATTCCAAGTGTCACTTCGTATGAGATTGTTTGTGCGATTGCCCGTAAGGCGCCGATTAAAGCATATTTAGAATTTGATGCTCAACCTGATCATAAAATTGTGTAAACTATTATGCTAGAGAGGGCAAGTAGGAATAGTAACCCGAAGTTTATATCAGCTAGAGGGTATGGTATTGGTATTGGGGTTCATATTATTAGGGCAAGGAGAAGAGCAAAAGTAGGGGTTAGGATAAATAGTATAGGGGATGCAGATGTTGGACGAATTGGTTCTTTAATAAAGAGTTTAATTCCGTCGGCAATAGGTTGGAGGATTCCATAAGGTCCTACTACATTTGGGCCTTTTCGTAGTTGAATATAGCCTAGAATTTTTCGTTCTAATAAGGTAAGGAATGCTACAGCAATAAGGATGGGAACAATGTATATAATTGGGTTTAATATATAGATGATGAAATTATGCATTATTAAGGAGGAAATTTGCTTTCCTGTAGAAAGATTTTAGGTCTTTTGCATTACTTGGTTCTGCCACCTTAATAATCCCTATTTTTGGGGTGTGGGTGAAGGCATGTGTTACTTTAGTAATGTCAGTAATGTTTAGTAGGACGTGCTTTTGTAGTATAGGTCCTGTCACTTCGGTCCTTTCGTACTGGGAGTGTCACTACATAGATAGAAACCGACCTGGATTTCTCCGGTCTGAACTCAGATCACGTAGGACTTTTATCGTTGAACAAACGAACCATTAATAGCGGCTGCACTATTTGGGTGTCCTGATCCAACATCGAGGTCGTAAACCCTCTTGTCGATATGGACTCTAGAAGAGGATGGCGCTGTTATCCCTGGGGTAACTTGGTTCATTAATCAGATAGTTGAATAACTACTGGATCAGGTATTATTATTTTGGTGTGTTAATCTAGGTGTAGAGGATTACTCTGTGTCGGAGGTTTTTTTGTACTCCGAAGTCGCCCCAACTAAAAACCAGATGGGCATGGTTAATGAGTCTGGTTTAGAAGCTCCACAGGGTCTTCTCGTCTTATGGTTATATCTCAGCTTTTGGACTAAGAGATCAGTTTTATTGGTTGAATATAAGAGACAGTTTAGTCCTCATTTGACCGTTCATTCTAGTCCCTATTTAGGGGACAAGTGATTATGCTACCTTTGCACGGTTAGGGTACCGCGGCCGTTTAAAAAGTCACTGGGCAGGTGAGACCTTTAATACTTGTTAAGCTAAAGGCTATGTTTTTGGTAAACAGTTGGGACTTAAGATTGCCGAGTTCCTTTTACATTTTTTAACCTTTCTTTTTTGCACTCCTGTGTTGGGGTAACAGTATGAATAAACATAAATGCTTGTGTGTTTATGTTATATTTGTAATATGTTAATTGTCAGTAGGCTTTCTATTACTGATTTAAGGGTGTGCGGAGAGAAATATTCTTATTACTAGTTTTAGCATTAGTGTTTTTATAGTTTTATAAAATAACTCATAGTTTGGTCTGGAGGTTTATTAAGCTGTTTAAATTTAGTTAGGTTAAAGCTGTAACGCAGTTATAGTGGTGGCTGCTTTGAGGCCTACTTGGGAAAAAAAGTTGGTGTTTCTCTCAGTTCGGGCTGTATTCCGGATCAATGGAGCTGTACCTCCGTTGATTTTCCTCAGATGGTAAGTAAAAGTTGGGATATTTAGGCTTAGTTGAATATCTGGGTTGAACTAAAATTCTTTTGTTGAGTAACCAGCTATCACCAAGCTCGGTTGGTTTATCACCTCTATTTCCAAGTCTTTCCACCCTTTTGCCACAGGGATGGTTGTGCTCTGATGTAAGGCTGCTTAGAAATAGCTCGTTTGGTTTCGGGGGGTCAGGCTTAAGTTCTCTTTGTCTGAGGGTGTTTGCTAAACCATGATGCAAGAGGTACAAGGATTTATCTTTGCTGTGTTGTACTTTAAGTATTTCATTGTTCTTTCATATTTCCCTTGCGGTACTTATTAGGCTAAAGGGTGGGGTTTAATCTCATTTACTGGCCTAAGTTAAATGATTTGGTTTAATAAGTAAGGGTATTTTGTAGTTTTGTCTAGCTATTTGCTTCGGCTCAAAAAGGTCGAAGGTGATTTTGACGTCTTCCAGTTGTAAGTTGGATGCTTTGTTTAAGCTACATTTTGTTAATCCAAGCGCACCTTCCGGTACGCTTACCATGTTACGACTTACCTCCTCTAGTGGTTAATATCTTGGTTTATGTAAGATAAATTAGATTGTTGAGGAGGGTGACGGGCGGTGTGTGCGCGTCCCAGAGCGTTGTTAAAACAAATTCTCTTATTTATTTTACTACTAAATTCACCTTCGTGCGGGGGTTTCATGGTGCATTTCGTGGTTTTTTAGAATAAAAAATGTAGCCAATCTCTACCTCAGCATTTGCTACACCTTGACCTGACGTGTTAGTGGTATGACTATTTTGTCTACTGTTGGACCCTCATGGTGTAGACTGTCGACGGCGGTATATAGGCTGGCATGGCTAGCAGAGGTTAGGTGGAGCGGGGGTTATCGATTATAGGACAGGCTCCTCTAGGTCGATATGGGACACCGCCAAGTCCTTTGAGTTTCAAGTTTTTCACTTGTAGTTCTCTGGCGGAAGGCATTGTATAAAGGCCTAATCAATGTTCAGGGCATAGCATAGTAGGGTATCTAATCCTAGTTTGTTTCTAAGCTTTCGTGGGGTCAATGGTATAATATTAAAAGTAATATTTTGTTTTTCTTTATGGCTTGAGTGTTCTACAACTAAGCTATAAATTTTTTACTTTTAGTATTAAAAACATCTAGTCACAATTTACGCCGTTTGGTCGTTATTTAGGGCCTTTCGTTTAACCGCGGTGGCTGGCACGAAATTAACCAGCCCTAGGTTATTATAGTTGGATCAAGTTTTCACTTATGGTCCAATGTTTATTACTGCTGTGGACCCGTGAGGGTGTGGTAGGACAAGGCGTCATGGGCTAATAGGTGGTGCCTGATGCCTGCTCCGGTTAATCTATTCAGGGGTTGTGGGCATTTTCACTGGTGCGTAGAGACTTGCATGTATAATCTTAATAAAAAATAACGATAAGCCTAGGACCAAAGCTATTGTCCGTGGAGATTTTATTTCTCGTCTCGGCATTTTCAGTGCCGTGCTTTATGTTATAAGCTACATTGAC